CTGATAATTTCAGAAAGAATTAACCTTTATCTTCCAAAGATAATATGCAGTACACTTTTTCTAAACAATGTCTAATACTTGTTAAATTATTAGTTTATATTTTTATTTTAATTATAATTGTAGTTTTATTAAATTTTTTAATTTGTGAAAATAATCAACTGTATACAGAATTGAAACCGTTTGAGTGTGGGTTTGAACCTATATATTGATCTCACTCTAAACTTAGAATTCATTTTTTTAAAATTGGAATTATTTTCATTTTATTTGATTTAGAGCTACTATTATTATTATTCACGATAGTAAAGTTTTTAATTTTAACATGATGTATTATAATTTTTATTTTTTTTAGAATTTGAGTAGAATACTTTATTAAAGGGTTTAATTGAACAGTTTAGAAATCATTAAATCATCTGCAAAGTGATACTAGAAGATTTTTAAATATTAAATTTATTTATTCCAAAGAATATAGACCAAAACACAGCATATGATAAAATTTTGTTAAATATAATTCCTAGAATTAAAGGAGATCATAAAATAATATCTCTTATAATTCATAGTGAAAACCTGTTTAATCGTGTAAAATTAAATCTAAACATATTATTAAAATTGGTAATATTCAATTACCAAACCCTCCAATTAAAGCTGGTATGACCATAAAAAAATTATTAGTAAAGCATAAGTAGTTGTATTAAAAAATAAAAAATAAAGATTTCTAAAAGTTCAATTAATTAATTAATTATTATTATTGATAAACCAAAATTTAACTTGATTTATTAAAATTACTTGAAAATTATTTGTACTCAATATATAAGGAAAATAAAATCTTAACTCAAACTAAATATTAATTAAATTAAATTGAATAGAATGGTTAGAAATTTAACAAATAGTAAAATTATAATAGGATAAAAGGTTAAAAATAGTTAATGATTACTAAATTTTACTATTTAAGTAAGTTTTCATCAATAAAAATTTGATTAAGCTAATGTATAAAATTATTTATTTTTTAAACTACAAGGTTCTATAAAAGTGTTAGATAATTGAAACTAAAAATTTTTGATCAGGTGCATGGTTGAAATCAAACAATTTTAAAACTCATTCGAGTTTTAAATACAAAATAATTAACTCCTTTTTATAAGTGGAGTACGATTCAGGCTAGGACTAATGTCCACTCTTCCAAACTTGCTCTATCTTTTTACTTATAAAGTAAAAGCAATTAATTGCTATCAAATTTATTAAAAAGACTAAAACTAAGATTTAAATAAATTGATTTAATTAGTATAAAAATACATTACTTTTAGAAAGTAAAAATAAACTTAAATTTAAAAAACTTTTATTCATTCAGTGAAGATTTTTATTGAGGCTCTTTCAACATAAATAGGTATTCAAGAATGATAGTTGCCACATAGTTCAGAACATTGTCCAATATGTTTGCCAATGAAAGAAATTTGAGATCTTAGTAAGTTTAAACGTCCAGGAATAGCATCTATCTTTATAGATAAAGATGGTAAAGTTCAAGAGTGAATTACATCATTGGACGAGGTTAAAAATCGAATGTTAACTAAAATGGGTAAAACTAATAAATCACTTTCCCCTAAACGAAATAACTCGGAAATTATTTTAGGATACCTGTCAAACTGAATTTCATACTCAGGAAATCTATAATTTCAATATCATTGAAATCCTATAATTTTAAGAGTTAAGTTACTAAAAAAATTAGTTAATTCTATAGAATAAACTATTTTAATTGATGGAAATCCTAATAATAATAATACAAAAACAGGAGTTACTGTTCAAATTGTTTCTAATATAATTCAGTGTTTAAAATTTTGAAATCAAAAATTGAATATAATGGACATACAAATAATTATAACGGTAAAGGCAATAATTAATTCAGTATAAATTACTAAATCATTAAATGTGTCTATTCTAAATTGTCTATTTAATTGATTTATAATATTAAAATCTCAATATTGTGAAAAGTTTAGACTAATTAAGTCATAAGATTCATAATCTTAAGATTAAGCTTTTCAATAAAAAATTAAAGATTGTGAATCTTTTATAATTTTATTGATATCCCTATATTTAAAAATTTTCAATTTTTTATTAAGAGATTATTAATAATCCTAAGAATTAAGTATTAGAATAGGTTATGTTGGACCATCACTCTTCAAAAGTGAAAGTTAATCTCTAATTAAATACCATAATGTCCTTACGTACTTTTATAGTAACAAATTTTATTATTCTATAGAAACCAAACTACTTTTCAGTGTTTTGAACTCAGCTCACATAAATCTATAGACGAACAGTCTAATTATATTTAATCTTATACTTATTAAAATTTTATAAGTCAACATCGAGGTCAAATTGGTTTAATAGTTTATAATAACATTTAAACCTAAATTAGCTGTTATCCCTAAGGTATTTTTATTAAATTTCAATAAGATTAATCTTATAATTATAAGAAATACCCAAGTTAAATTAATTATCAAATTTTAATTTTAAAATCTTAGGGTCTTCTCGTAGAAATAAATTTAAATTTATTTTCAAATTTATTTTAAGTTTTTTATTATAAAAATTAAATACTTAAATATGAAGACTCATTCAGTCTAGAGCCTTATTAAGGACCTATGGATTTTGCTACCTTTGAGTAATCACGCTAAAACTGCAATTTAAATTTCATTGAGCAGAGCTTATTTTACGTTATAAAAAAATGTTTTTGGTAAACATTCAAATTTAAAATATAGTTTTAATTTTATTATATTTTATATAAAAATTTTTTAAATTTTTAATACTAATTTAGTCATAAAATAAGTTATATAATTAAAGTTAATGTAAATATTTAGGTTAACCTAAATATTTAGTCAAACAGATAAAGTTTAGTTTAATTAATTTAAAATTTCTTCATTTTAATATTTTTATGATATAATATATATTAATGAAGAAATTTCTCTAAAATTCGGTTTTATTAAATTAAAAATAATAAAATAATCCAAATTCACCAGGAATTATAATTAATTTTAAAGGAATAGTGTATTAAGCATTATCGAACTTTTAATTCGAAGGAAATCCTTTTTAATAAAAACACTTAAAATTAGTCTAAAAACCCCTTTTAATTTAAGTTACTGATGAAATTTAGGAAGATTATTAGGTATTATTATAGTGATTCAAATCGTAAGAGGAGTTTTATTAACACTATACTATGAAAACTCTGAAATATGTTTTGACTCAATTTATTTAATTCATATTGAAACTTTTTATGGAGTCTTAATCCATTTTATTCATTTAAATTTAGCTTCATTAATTTTTTTATTAATATATTTTCATATATTAAAAGGTCTAATTTTTAATTCTTTTTCTTCTTTGAAGTGAGCATGAGTTAGAGGTTGAATAATAATAATATTATTAATACTATCAGCTTTTATAGGTTATGTTCTTCCTTGAGGTCAAATAAGATTATGAGGAGCAACAGTAATTACTAATTTATTATCTGCTGTTCCATATTTAGGTAAATCAATAGTGGAGTGAATCTGAGGTGGTTATTTTGTTTCAAATTTTACAATAAAAATATTTTTCAGTTTACATTTTTTAGTTCCTTTGTTAGTTTTAGTTTTAATTATAATTCATATTTTAATTTTACATTATTATGGATCTTCAAGACCAATTGGCAGATCATTCTTATCAAAAACAGAATTCAATCCAATATATTCATGGAAAGATTTAATTAGATTTACATTATTTGTGTTTTTAATTATTATAATATTTATAAGTCCTTATAAAACTAGAGATCCTGAAAATTTCATTAAATCTAACCCAATAGTATCTCCAATTCATATTCAACCTGAATGATATTTTTTACAGTATTATGCTATTTTACGAGCAATTCCTAATAAATTAGGGGGCGTTTTGTTTTTTGTTTTAGCTTTACTAGCATTACTAATGATACCAATATTTAAATTCCCTGGGAATTTAAATATAATAATACTATGAAATTTAGTAGTATCATTTTTTTTAACTGTCAATTTAATACTTATTTGACTAGGAGGGTTACCTGTGGAAAGACCTTATTTAGAAATTTCTCAAGTTTTTACAATTATTTATTTCTTTTGATTTATATTTCTTATATTAATAAAAAATTTAAAATTTTCGGAATTAATAATTTATTTGCAATAAATTAATAAAAATTTCGTCATAATAAAAGGAAAAATTTTGGTTTGAAACCAATGTTGAAAATATTCATTCCTTAAAAAATTCATAAAATTGTTAACAATACTATATATATTATATTTTTATTTACTTTATTTATTATCATAGAATTCTGAATTAGATTTAAAGATAATCAAAATCAAACTATTAAAATAGGTAACAAAGATAAAAATAAAGAAATAATTCTTAATATTAATGTTATTATACCAATAATTATTCATTTAATTATAAAAGTTAAAAAGGGTGGTATGTTTAATAAAAAAACTAGAATTAATTGTATGTCATATCTCTTTAAATTAATATTAGAAGAGTTAATTGTTCATAACATTAGTATTATTAAAAAATTAATTACTAAATATACTATTAGTAATTTTAATGAAAATTCTCATCTTATAATTATTCAAAACATATCTATAATACTAATGCCAAAAATAAAAAATTTTATGTAATTATTTCTTCAAAAAAACAATAAACCAATAGGTAATAATAAAACTGATCAGTTTATTCATCTAATTATATTAATCAAAATAATAGTTGGTAAATATTTATGAACTGAAATAAATATAATAAACCTTAAAAATGATCATATTTTCTGAGAGTAAATAACTCAATAATGAAAAGGAGGAAGACCCATTTTTATTAAAAGAAAAATAAATATAAATTTATTGATAAAAATTAATCTATACACAATTCTTAAAGATCTTAATCTTTGTCATAATAAAAACACCATTAAATAGTTTGAATTTATGATTAATATTAATAATCAATTTAGCAATTCAAAAGATAATCATAATCATCATCATGATGAGAGATTTAATGATATTATAATTAGTATTAAGTATAAAATCAAGAATTTATTTGTTTTAAAGGCAATAAAGCCATTCATTTTGTAAATGAAAGATTTAAACAATTTACATTTGATTCATTAAGTGTAAATTAATTGTTTTATGTAAAGCTAATCTTTATTCCAATTTTTATAATGTTTTATTCAAAAATAATAATTTATTTTTTAATCATTTTAGAATTAATAAACATTATAATTTTAATAATCATTATAATACTTTACAATTTAGAGGCTGTTTTATTAGTGTTATTAATTCAAGTTTTAGATTCTATTATTATTATATCCTATACTATAATAAATTTACTCTCCTGAGAGTCTTCTTTTAATTGATCATTGATTTAAAAGTTATTAATTTTAATTTTATTGTATTTAAACTGAAATGAAATTTTTTCAATTTTAATATCCTTAGGAATTTCATTAGTTTGGATAATTATAAATGTTATAAAATATAAATTTAAAATCAGACATCTTTTATTAAACTTAATATGATTAATTATAGTCTTATTTTTTATAACTCAAAGAGTTTGAAAATTTTATTTATTATTTGAAATAAATATAATTCCTATAGTTTTAATTTTAATAGGATGAGGTATAAATATAGCTCGTATAACATCTTCAATCTATATGATAATGTATACAATATTTTTTTCACTACCAGTACTAATTATTATTTTAAATAATTGAAAACTTATTTTTTTTTCAACTTTTGATATTAAAAACCATTACATAATTTTATTTTATAAACTTATTTTAATTATTATATTTATAGCTAAAATTCCTATTTTTGGTTTACATTATTGATTACCTAAAGCTCATGTAGAAGCTTCAACTATGGGTTCCATAATTTTAGCGGGGGGACTTTTGAAGATAGGAAGATTTGGATTTTTTAAAGTGTTTGTATGAACTTCAATTCTAATAAATAGATCCTGGGTTTTATTAGGTACTTTAATTAGATCATTTTACTGTTTTGTTCAAAGTGATCAAAAAAAATTAATTGCTTTAAGATCAGTTTCTCATATAGGGCTAGCTACATCAGCTTTTATAATAATATCTAATGTAGGTACAACTGGAATAATTTTATTAAATTTTACACACAGAGTAATTAGCTCATTTATATTTTTTAATGCAGGTAGTTTATCTTCTCACAGAAAAAGACGGTTACTAAGTTTTATTCCTAAAATATCAAAACATTTAATAATAATATTTGCTCTAGGTATTGTAGTAAATTTGGGATTACCCCCAAGATTTTCTTTTATATCAGAATTATTTTCAATTAGTGGTATTTTTTTTATAAACTTTAATACAATATTACTTATTTTTTTTATTATAATTTTAACTTTGTCTTTCTCTTGTATATATATTATAGGACTATATCAAACTAATTTTATATCTAATAATAATATAAGCCTATCCATAGTCTTTTTACAAATTTTACATTTTAGATTTATAATATTTTGAGTTTTTTATCAAATGATTTAAATTTTCTATATAGTATAATAATACGTCACTTTTAAAAGGTGAAAATTTTATAGAATTTGTTACCTATTTTAACACATTTTGAGACTTGATGAGACGTAATACTTTAATTTTAGTACAGCTTATCAATTTGTTTACTGCCTGTAATTCAATTAAATTTATTTTACAGATTTATTAATTTTAGACAATGATCTATATTATTTAATTCATTAAGAATTATTTTTTTATTATGTTTATGAAATATTTTTTTTAATGTATTTCAATTTTCTAAAAATTACATAAAAGATTTTAGAGCTTATTTTAACTCTATACTAGTTATGTTTATATTTAGAATAATTACATTAATTATCAGAGACTCTTGATTAATACTGTTTATAGGTTGAGAATTTTTAGGAGTTACATCATTTTTCCTCATTTTATATTATAATAATTGAAATAGTTTATCAGGGGCATTATTAACAATGATGACCAACCGATTGGGTGATATATTTTTTATTTTAAGAATATTATTTTTTTTAAGGTTATTTAAATCTTTTATAATATTAATTATTATTATAATAATATCTTTAACTAAAAGCGCACAAGTTCCTTTTAGTGGATGACTTCCAGCTGCTATAGCAGCTCCTACCCCTGTTTCTTCATTAGTTCATTCAAGGACTTTAGTAACTGCTGGAATTTATGTTTATTTTCGTTTTAACATCTTTATAAACTATACATTTAATAAATTGATAATATTATTTTTCTTGCTTACAATATTACTTGGGTCTTTATCCGCTTTAATAGAAGAAGATCTAAAGAAGTTGATTGCTTTCTCAACTTTGAGACAATTAGGTCTGATTTTTTTGTCTTTTTACAGTTCTTTCGTTGGTCTCATATTTTTTCACTTATTTGTACATGCTTTTTTTAAAAGAATTTTATTTATTGTTGGAGGTATAATAATTTGAAGAATAAACTCTTCACAACTTTTATCTAATTGTTCAAAATTAGACTTATCTATTATAACAATCTTAGTTTTATCTTTGATTAATATGATGAGATTAATGTTTAGCTCAGGATTTTTATCAAAAGAATCCTTATCCTTATTATTTATATTTAAATCTATTAAATTTGTAATTGTTATTATTATAATTTTTTTCTTAACATTAGCCTATACATGACGTTTAATAAATTTTATATTTAACAATTTTACAAAAACTAAAAGCATTATCAATTTTAATACTTTTTCAGTTGAATTGAAGTATATAGTTTTTATAATTTTTTTTGGGAAAATATGAACTAATAATTGATTTTATTCATTATCATGAAGTTTCATTTTTAAAATAATATTAATTATTATATTAATCATATTAATTTTATTTAAATATATTTATTCTTTCATTTTTTTAGACCTTTTATTAATTAATTTCATTTTTAGAAAAATATCATTATTAAAAATCGAAAAAGATAGATTTAATTCCTTTTTTTATTTTCTAGAATCTTATATAATAAAATTACAAAATTGAAAAATAGTAATATTATTAACCTTAGTTTTAGTCTTTTTTTAATAAATTTGATAGCAATTAATTGCTTTTACTTTATAAGTAAAAAGATAGAGCAAGTTTGGAAGAGTGGACATTAGTCCTAGCCTGAATCGTACTCCACTTATAAAAAGGAGTTAATTATTTTGTATTTAAAACTCGAATGAGTTTTAAAATTGTTTGATTTCAACCATGCACCTAATCAAAAATTTTTAGTTTCAATTATCTAACACTTTTATAGAACCTTGTAGTTTAAAAAATAAATAATTTTATACATTAGCTTAATCAAATTTTTATTGATGAAAACTTACTTAAATAGAAAAAATATTTAATTATGAATACTATTAATCCTTTTAGTGATGATTTAGCTGTTATAGCAGCTCCTATTTCTTCTTTAGTTTAATTCCTGGTTGCTAATTTCAGTTGCTTTCCTCTTTTAGAATAAAAGATTTTATTATCTCAAATCCAATTAGAATTAATAAATCTATTATGGATGATAAAGTTATTAAAAAATCAATTACTTCGTTTGAAAAACATATTTAATCTTTTATCCTATTATAATTTTACTATTTGTTAAATTTCTAACCATTCTATTCAATTTAATTAATATTTAGTTTGAGTTAAGATTTTATTTTCCTTATATATTGAGTACAAATAATTTTCAAGTAATTTTAATAAATCAAGTTAAATTTTGGTTTATCAATAATAATAATTAATTAATTAATTGAACTTTTAGAAATCTTTATTTTTTATTTTTTAATACAACTACTTATGCTTTACTAATAATTTTTTAGGGTCATACCAGCTTTAATTGGAGGGTTTGGTAATTGAATATTACCAATTTTAATAATATGTTTAGATTTAATTTTTACACGATTAAACAGGTTTTCACTATGAATTATGCCTTTTAGATTATGATTAACTGATTGAAATTTAAATACTGCATTTTATTCTTCTAGTGGAACAGACCCTATTTTGTTTCAACATTTATTCTGATTTTTGTTCATCTTGAAGTCTATATTATTAATTCTTCCAGCTTTTAGGATTCTTTCACATTTAACTTCAATTGAAAGAAGTAAAAATCCGTTAACGGATTTTTAGGGTAGTTTATATTTTAACTAGAATTGGTTTATTAGGTTGTATTGTTTGGACCATCATATATTCAGAATTGGATTATATCTTAATAGTGAATCATATTTCATAGATGCAACTATAGTTATTATTCTTACAGAAATCAAAGTTTTGCTATTATAATTTTTAAAATTAATAATATATTATTATCTTGTTTTTTGAAATATGTGTAGCTCTAATTCAATCTATTGTTTTTAATTTACTAATTAGAATTCTACAAATCTGAATTGAATTAAAGTGTGAAATTGCACTATCAACTTTGAATTGATAAGATTTAATTCAAAAATTTAGCTTTCAGATTTATCTTAAATTAAATAATAGTTTATTTAAAATTTAAAAGCATAATTTTTAACAATTAAATTTAATTATGATTCATTAGTTGCTAAATAAGTGCCAGAAGCATCGGTTATACTTATTACTTAATTAAGAAACTCTAGAATTCAAAATTTTTATCTTTAATAGAGTTAAAATTTTAGGTAAAATATATATTATAATTAATACAATAAAAATTTTGTAAAATAAGAAATATGACTCGGATTGGATACCCGATTAATCTTAATGTAAAATTATAGAGGATTAAAAAAGAATTGAAACCCGACAAAGTTGGCAGAATTTAGTTGTTTTTGGGAGTTTTGAGATGTAATCGATAACCCACGTTAAAATCCTAATTTTTTGGTTCTAGTATAGCCGAAAATAATCTCATATGAGATTATTTTAATTAATTTTATGTTTTCAGGTCTTTACAAGGCATAATTAGGAAATCTTGAAATTTATTTATTTTTAAATTTTAATCAAAATTTAAAATTTTTGCTTTAATAAAACTAAAAAGTAAAAAAAAGTAAAATTAATTTTTTTGAATTTCATAACTAAATTGGTACAAATTGCCCGTCACCTTAGTGTCATAGCTAAGAAAGTCGTAGCAAAGTAAATTCATTGGAAAATGAATTTCTAACTATAGTGTGTAAAACATTTAAAGCTTTTAACTTTACATTTTTGTTAAATTTATAGCTTAGCACTAAATTAGTATTAATATACTTTACTTTAAATTGTTATAATTTCATTTTTAGAAAAATATCATTATTAAAAATCGAAAAAGATAGATTTAATTCCTTTTTTTATTTTCTAGAATCTTATATAATAAAATTACAAAATTGAAAAATAGTAATATTATTAACCTTAGTTTTAGTCTTTTTTTAATAAATTTGATAGCAATTAATTCTTTTACTTTATAAGTAAAAAGATAGAGCAAGTTTGGAAGAGTGGACATTAGTCCTAGCCTGAATCGTACTCCACTTATAAAAAGGAGTTAATTATTTTGTATTTAAAACTCGAATGAGTTTTAAAATTGTTTGATTTCAACCATGCACCTAATCAAAAATTTTTAGTTTCAATTATCTAACACTTTTATAGAACCTTGTAGTTTAAAAAATAAATAATTTTATACATTAGCTTAATCAAATTTTTATTGATGAAAACTTACTTAAATAGAAAAAATATTTAATTATGAATACTATTAATCCTTTTAGTGATGATTTAGCTGTTATAGCAGCTCCTATTTCTTCTTTAGTTTAATTCCTGGTTGCTAATTTCAGTTGCTTTCCTCTTTTAGAATAAAAGATTTTATTACCTCAAATCCAATTAGAATTAATAAATCTATTATGGATGATAAAGTTATTAAAAAATCAATTACTTCGTTTGAAAAACATATTTAATCTTTTATCACTTTTAATTAGGATATTTTTTCAGTTTGATATAATAAAATCTTGTCCTTTACAGTAATAATGTTTAATATCATTTCATATAATCTTAATATTAAGTTGAAAGAATAATAATTACCTATATATTTTTAGGTGAGATGGAGATCACTCAAGTTCTAAGATTTGAACTAATTTATTAGTGTCCTTACTCTAATTTTTTAAATAGTAAAATTTAGTAATCATTAACTATTTTTAACCTTTTATCCTATTATAATTTTACTATTTGTTAAATTTCTAACCATTCTATTCAATTTAATTTAATTAATATTTAGTTTGAGTTAAGATTTTATTTTCCTTATATATTGAGTACAAATAATTTTCAAGTAATTTTAATAAATCAAGTTAAATTTTGGTTTATCAATAATAATTAATTAATTAATTGAACTTTTAGAAATCTTTATTTTTTATTTTTTAATACAACTACTTATGCTTTACTAATAATTTTTTTAGGGTCATACCAGCTTTAATTGGAGGGTTTGGTAATTGAATATTACCAATTTTAATAATATGTTTAGATTTAATTTTACATGATTAAACAGGTTTTCACTATGAATTATACCTTTTAGATTATGACTAACTATAATAAGACTTAATATTGGTAGAGGTCCTGGTTCTGGATGAACTATTTATCCTCCTTTAAGTAGAAGAGAAGGACACTTAATTATACAATTGATTTAATTATTTTCTCATTACACCTAGCGGGTGCTTCATCTATTTTAGGGAGAATTAATTTTATAGTTACATGTATAGTTATACGTAGAAAAGGAATAGAACGGGATAGAATCCCTTATTTATTTGAAGGATTATTGTCAATTTTTTATTAATTATTAGATTACCAGTTTTGGCAGGAGCAATTACAATATTATTAATTGATTGAAATTTAAATACTGCATTTTATTCTCCTAGTGGGAGTCATTTATACCTACTTTTAAAAAGGATTTTTATAATTAGAAGTGTTTTGTTCAGTTTTTATTATAACATTAATATTAAAAATTATTATTTAATAAATTATGCAACCTTGTTCAAAAAAGTTTAGTTTAAATTATTTAATTTTTATAGAACTTATAACTTAAGAAATGAAAAGTCTTAGTGCTATTACACTAAAAGTTCTTTCTATATTTATAAAATTTTCACCTAATTTGTACATGCTTTTTTAAAAGAATTTTATTTATTGTTGGAGGTATAATAATTTGAAGAATAAACTCTTCACAACTTTTATCTAATTGTTCAAAATTAGACTTATCTATTATAACAATCTTAGTTTTATCTTTGATTAATATGATGAGATTAATGTTTAGCTCAGGATTTTTATCAAAAGAATCCTTATCCTTATTATTTATATTTAAATCTATTAAATTTGTAATTGTTATTATTATAATTTTTTTCTTAACATTAGCCTATACATGACGTTTAATAAATTTTATATTTAACAATTTTACAAAAACTAAAAGCATTATCAATTTTAATACTTTTTCAGTTGAATTGAAGTATATAGTTTTTATAATTTTTTTTGGGAAAATATGAACTAATAATTGATTTTATTCATTATCATGAAGTTTCATTTTTAAAATAATATTAATTATTATATTAATCATATTAATTTTATTTAAATATATTTATTCTTTCATTTTTTTAGACCTTTTATTAATTAATTTCATTTTTAGAAAAATATCATTATTAAAAATCGAAAAAGATAGATTTAATTCCTTTTTTATTTTCTAGAATCTTATATAATAAAATTACAAAATTGAAAAATAGTAATATTATTAACCTTAGTTTTAGTCTTTTTTTAATAAATTTGATAGCAATTAATTGCTTTTACTTTATAAGTAAAAAGATAGAGCAAGTTTGGAAGAGTGGACATTAGTCCTAGCCTGAATCGTACTCCACTTATAAAAAGGAGTTAATTATTTTGTATTTAAAACTCGAATGAGTTTTAAAATTGTTTGATTTCAACCATGCACCTAATCAAAAATTTTTAGTTTCAATTATCTAACACTTTTATAGAACCTTGTAGTTTAAAAAATAAATAATTTTATACATTAGCTTAATCAAATTTTTATTGATGAAAACTTACTTAAATAGAAAAAATATTTAATTATGAATACGATTAATCCTTTTAGTGATGATTTAGCTGTTATAGCAGCTCCTATTTCTTCTTTAGTTTAATTCCTGGTTGCTAATTTCAGTTGCTTTCCTCTTTTAGAATAAAAGATTTTATTACCTCAAATCCAATTAGAATTAATAAATCTATTATGGATGATAAAGTTATTAAAAAATCAATTACTTCGTTTGAAAAACATATTTAATCTTTTATCACTTTTAATTAGGATATTTTTTCAGTTTGATATAATAAAATCTTGTCCTTTACAGTAATAATGTTGAATATCATTTCATATAATCTTAATATTAAGTTGAAAGAATAATAATTACCTATATATTTTTAGGTGATTTAGAAAATATAAATTGGTCAATTTATCTATATTATAAAATTTTCACCTAGAAAAGAAAATTTCTAATTTTCTTTGACTAAAGTCTCTGGTGTTGCTTTCACCATTCCATGCTTTAAGGTTATCTTTTAGATTACTAGCTTTAATAATAGCTTTTATTACTATTATAAGTTTAAATTTTAAAATTAATAATAGATTAATTATTTCAATTTTTATATTAAATATATTAGGATTAATCCCAGATTTTTGATCTCCAACTTCCTATCTATGAGGTAATCTATTAATTGGTTTTATCACATGAATATTATATTCAATAAATAAACTATTTAAAGATTTAAAATTTTGAATATCTCATATGCTTCCTTACGGCTCACCAATTTTTTTATGACCATTCTTAACAATTTTAGAAATTATTAGTCAATTAATTCGACCTGTAACTCTTAGGTTACGTTTAACTTGTAATTTAATAGCTGGTCATGTAATATTATCTCTTATTACTAGAGTGAAATATTTTGGATTAATATTAATATTAATTATCTTGTTTTTTGAAATATGTGTAGCTCTAATTCAATCTATTGTTTTTAATTTACTATTAGAATCCTACAAATCTGAATTGAATTAAAGTGAAATTGCACTATCAACTTTAAATTGATAAGATTTAATTCCTTTTTTTATTTCCTAGAATCTTATATAATAAAATTACAAAAATTGAAAAATAGTAATATTATTAACCTTAGTTTTAGTCTTTTTTTAATAAATTTGATAGCAATTAATTGCTTTTACTTTATAAGTAAAAAGATAGAGCAAGTTTGGAAGAGTGGACATTAGTCCTAGCCTGAATCGTACTCCACTTATAAAAAGGAGTTAATTATTTTGTATTTAAAACTCGAATGAGTTTTAAAATTGTTTGATTTCAACCATGCACCTAATCAAAAATTTTTAGTTTCAATTATCTAACACTTTTATAGAACCTTGTAGTTTAAAAAATAAATAATTTTATACATTAGCTTAATCAAATTTTTATTGATGAAAACTTACTTAAATAGAAAAAATATTTAATTATGAATACTATTAATCCTTTTAGTGATGATTTAGCTGTTATAGCAGCTCCTATTTCTTCTTTAGTTTAATTCCTGGTTGCTAATTTCAGTTGCTTTCCTCTTTTAGAATAAAAGATTTTATTACCTCAAATCCAATTAGAATTAATAAATCTATTATGGATGATAAAGTTATTAAAAAATCAATTACTTCGTTTGAAAAACATATTTAATCTTTTATCACTTTTAATTAGGATATTTTTTCAGTTTGATATAATAAAATCTTGTCCTTTACAGTAATAATGTTGAAATCAAACAATTTTAAAACTCATTCGAGTTTTAAATACAAAATAATTAACTCCTTTTTATAAGTGGAGTACGATTCAGGCTAGGACTAATGTCCACTCTTCCAAACTTGCTCTATCTTTTTACTTATAAAGTAAAAGCAATTAATTGCTATCAAATTTATTAAAAAAAGACTAAAACTAAGGTTAATAATATTACTATTTTTCAATTTTTGTAATTTTATTATATAAGATTCTAGGAAATAAAAAAAGGAATTAAATCTTATCAATTTAAAGTTGATAGTGCAATTTCACTTTAATTCAATTCAGATTTGTAGGATTCTAATAGTAAATTAAAAACAATAGATTGAATTAGAGCTACACATATTTCAAAAAACAAGATAATTAATATTAATATTAATCCAAAATATTTCACTCTAGTAATAAGAGATAATATTACATGACCAGCTATTAAATTACAAGTTAAACGTAACCTAAGAGTTACAGGTCGAATTAATTGACTAATAATTTCTAAAATTGTTAAGAATGGTCATAAAAAAATTGGTGAGCCGTAAGGAAGCATATGAGATATTCAAAATTTTAAATCTTTAAATAGTTTATTTATTGAATATAATATTCATGTGATAAAACCAATTAATAGATTACCTCATAGATAGGAAGTTGGAGATCAAAAATCTGGGATTAATCCTAATATATTTAATATAAAAATTGAAATAATTAATCTATTATTAATTTTAAAATTTAAACTTATAATAGTAATAAAAGCTATTATTAAAGCTAGTAATCTAAAAGATAACCTTAAAGCATGGAATGGTGAAAGCAACACCAGAGACTTTAGTCAAAGAAAATTAGAAATTTTCTTTTCTAGGTGAAAATTTTATAATATAGATAAATTGACCAATTTATATTTTCTAAATCACCTAAAAATATATAGGTAATTATTATTCTTTCAACTTAATATTAAGATTATATGAAATGATATTCAACATTATTACTGTAAAGGACAAGATTTTATTATATCAAACTGAAAAAATATCCTAATTAAAAGTGATAAAAGATTAAATATGTTTTTCAAACGAAGTAATTGATTTTTTAATAACTTTATCATCCATAATAGATTTATTAATTCTAATTGGATTTGAGGTAATAAAATCTTTTATTCTAAAAGAGGAAAGCAACTGAAATTAGCAACCAGGAATTAAACTAAAGAAGAAATAGGAGCTGCTATAACAGCTAAATCATCACTAAAAGGATTAATCGTATTCATAATTAAATATTTTTTCTATTTAAGTAAGTTTTCATCAATAAAAATTTGATTAAGCTAATGTATAAAATTATTTATTTTTTAAACTACAAGGTTCTATAAAAGTGTTAGATAATTGAAACTAAAAATTTTTGATTAGGTGCATGGTTGAAATCAAACAATTTTAAAACTCATTCGAGTTTTAAATACAAAATAATTAACTCCTTTTTATAAGTGGAGTACGATTCAGGCTAGGACTAATGTCCACTCTTCCAAACTTGCTCTATCTTTTTACTTATAAAGTAAAAGCAATTAATTGCTATCAAATTTATTAAAAAAAGACTAAAACTAAGGTTAATAATATTACTATTTTTCAATTTTGTAATTTTATTATATAAGATTCTAGAATCTTATATAATAAAATTACAAAATTGAAAAATAGTAATATTATTAACCTTAGTTTTAGTCTTTTTTTAATAAATTTGATAGCAATTAATTGCTTTTACTTTATAAGTAAAAAGATAGAGCAAGTTTGGAAGAGTGGACATTAGTCCTAGCCTGAATCGTACTCCACTTATAAAAAGGAGTTAATTATTTTGTATTTAAAACTCGAATGAGTTTTAAAATTGTTTGATTTCAACCATGCACCTAATCAAAAATTTTTAGTTTCAATTATCTAACACTTTTATAGAACCTTGTAGTTTAAAAAATAAATAATTTTATACATTAGCTTAATCAAATTTTTATTGATGAAAACTTACTTAAATAGAAAAAATATTTAATTATGAATACTATTAATCCTTTTAGTGATGATTTAGCTGTTATAGCAGCTCCTATTTCTTCTTTAGTTTAATTCCTGGTTGCTAATTTCAGTTGCTTTCCTCTTTTAGAATAAAAGATTTTATTACCTCAAATCCAATTAGAATTAATAAATCTATTATGGATGATAAAGTTATTAAAAAATCAATTACTTCGTTTGAAAAACATATTTAATCTTTTATCACTTTTAATTAGGATATTTTTTCAGTTTGATATAATAAAATCTTGTCCTTTACAGTAATAATGTTGAATATCATTTCATATAATCTTAATATTAAGTTGAAAGAATAATAATTACCTATATATTTTTAGGTGATTTAGAAAATATAAATTGGTCAATTTATCTATATTATAAAATTTTCACCTAGAAAAGAAAATTTCTAATTTTCTTTGACTAAAGTCTCTGGTGTTGCTTTCACCATTCCATGCTTTAAGGTTATCTTTTAGATTACTAGCTTTAATAATAGCTTTTATTACTATTATAAGTTTAAATTTTAAAATTAATAATAGATTAATTATTTCAATTTTTATATTAAATATATTAGGATTAATCCCAGATTTTTGATCTCCAACTTCCTATCTATGAGGTAATCTATTAATTGGTTTTATCACATGAATATTATATTCAATAAATAAACTATTTAAAGATTTAAAATTTTGAATATCTCATATGCTTCCTTACGGCTCACCAATTTTTTTATGACCATTCTTAACAATTTTAGAAATTATTAGTCAATTAATTCGACCTGTAACTCTTAGGTTACGTTTAACTTGTAATTTAATAGCTGGTCATGTAATATTATCTCTTATTACTAGAGTGAAATATTTTGGATTAATATTAATATTAATTATCTTGTTTTTTGAAATATGTGTAGCTCTAATTCAATCTATTGTTTTTAATTTACTATTAGAATCCTACAAATCTGAATTGAATTAAAGTGAAATTGCACTATCAACTTTAAATTGATAAGATTTAATTCCTTTTTTTATTTCCTAGAATCTTATATAATAAAATTACAAAAATTGAAAAATAGTAATATTATTAACCTTAGTTTTAGTCTTTTTTTAATAAATTTGATAGCAATTAATTGCTTTTACTTTATAAGTAAAAAGATAGAGCAAGTTTGGAAGAGTGGACATTAGTCCTAGCCTGAATCGTACTCCACTTATAAAAAGGAGTTAATTATTTTGTATTTAAAACTCGAATGAGTTTTAAAATTGTTTGATTTCAACCATGCACCTAATCAAAAATTTTTAGTTTCAATTATCTAACACTTTTATAGAACCTTGTAGTTTAAAAAATAAATAATTTTATACATTAGCTTAATCAAATTTTTATTGATGAAAACTTACTTAAATAGAAAAAATATTTAATTATGAATACTATTAATCCTTTTAGTGATGATTTAGCTGTTATAGCAGCTCCTATTTCTTCTTTAGTTTAATTCCTGGTTGCTAATTTCAGTTGCTTTCCTCTTTTAGAATAAAAGATTTTATTACCTCAAATCCAATTAGAATTAATAAATCTATTATGGATGATAAAGTTATTAAAAAATCAATTACTTCGTTTGAAAAACATATTTAATCTTTTATCACTTTTAATTAGGATATTTTTTCAGTTTGATATAATAAAATCTTGTCCTTTACAGTAATAATGTTGAAATCATTTCATATAATCTTAATATTAAGTTGAAAGAATAATAATTACCTATATATTTTTAGGTGAGATGGAGATCACTCAAGGTTCTAAGATTTGAACTAATTTATTAGTGTCCTTACTCTAATTTTTTAAATAGTAAAATTTAGTAATCATTAACTATTTTTAACCTTTTATCCTATTATAATTTTACTATTTGTTAAATTTCTAACCATTCTATTCAATTTAATTTAATTAATATTTAGTTTGAGTTAAGATTTTATTTTCCTTATATATTGAGTACAAATAATTTTCAAGTAATTTTAATAATATGTTTAGATTTAATTTTCCACGATTAAATAGATTTTCACTATGAATTATACCTTTTAGATTATGACTAACTATAATAAGACTTAATATTGGTAGAGGTCCTGGTTCTGGATGAACTATTTATCCTCCTTTAAGTAGAAGAGAAGGACACCCTAATTATACAATTGATTTAATTATTTTCTCATTACACCTAGCGGGTGCTTCATCTATTTTAGGGAGAATTAATTTTATAGTTACATGTATAGTTATACGTAGAAAAGGAATAGAACGGGATAGAATCCCTTATTTATTTGAAGGATTATTGTCAATTTTTTATTAATTATTAGATTACCAGTTTTGGCAGGAGCAATTACAATATTATTAATTGATTGAAATTTAAATACTGCATTTTATTCTCCTAGTGGGAGCCATTTATACCTACTTTTAAAAAGGATTTTTATAATTAGAAGTGTTTTGTTCACAGTTTTTATTATAACAATTTAAATTTTACAAATTAAATTTATAAACCATTTTAAAACAACTCATTTAACAAATGGTTTTTATTAAAACATTAATATATTAAAAATTTTTAGTTTCAATTATCTAACACTTTTATAGAACCTTGTAGTTTAAAAAATAAATAATTTTATACATTAGCTTAATCAAATTTTTATTGATGAAAACTTACTTAAATAGAAAAAATATTTAATTATGAATACTATTAATCCTTTTAGTGATGATTTAGCTGTTATAGCAGCTCCTATTTCTTCTTTAGTTTAATTCCTGGTTGCTAATTTCAGTTGCTTTCCTCTTTTAGAATAAAAGATTTTATTACCTCAAATCCAATTAGAATTAATAAATCTATTATGGATGATAAAGTTATTAAAAAATCAATTACTTCGTTTGAAAAACATATTTAATCTTTTATCACTTTTAATTAGGATATTTTTCAGTTTGATATAATAAAATCTTGTCCTTTACAGTAATAATGTTTAATATCATTTCATATAATCTTAATATTAAGTTGAAAGAATAATAATTACCTATATATTTTTAGGTGAGATGGAGATCACTCAAGTTCTAAGATTTGAACTAATTTATTAGTGTCCTTACTCTAATTTTTTAAATAGTAAAATTTAGTAATCATTAACTATTTTTAACCTTTTATCCTATTATAATTTTACTATTTGTTAAATTTCTAACCATTCTATTCAATTTAATTTAATTAATATTTAGTTTGAGTTAAGATTTTATTTTCCTTATATATTGAGTACAAATAATTTTCAAGTAATTTTAATAAATCAAGTTAAATTTTGGTTTATCAATAATAATAATTAATTAATTAATTGAACTTTTAGAAATCTTTATTTTTTATTTTTTAATACAACTACTTATGCTTTACTAATAATTTTTTAGGGTCATACCAGCTTTAATTGGAGGGTTTGGTAATTGAATATTACCAATTTTAATAATATGTTTAGATTTAATTTTCCACGATTAAATAGGTTTTCACTATGAATTATACCTTTTAGATTATGATTAACTGATTGAAATTTAAATACTGCATTTTATTCTTCTAGTGGAACAGACCCTATTTTGTTTCAACATTTATTCTGATTTTTGTTCATCTTGAAGTCTATATTATTAATTCTTCCAGCTTTTAGGATTCTTTCACATTTAACTTCAATTGAAAGAAGTAAAAATCCGTTAACGGATTTTTAGGGTAGTTTATATTTTAACTAGAATTGGTTTATTAGGTTGTATTGTTTGGACCATCATATATTTAGAATTGGATTAGGTCTTAATAGTTTTGGTTCTAGTATAGCCGAAAATTTTGAATTTCATAACTAAATTGGCACATGCTTAGCATCTGAGTGTTATAGCTAAAAATTATAAAAATAAATTTCTAACTATAGTGTAAAAAACACTTAAAGTTTCCAACTTTATATTTTTGTTAGTGACTTTGCAGTTTAATACTGGATATTCTATGTGACCACTGTATACTAGAATTAGAATATTTACTTTAATTTTTATATTTTTTATATTCCTAATTTTAAACAAGTCTGTATTTTTTTCATTTTTATTAATTTTAATTAGATCAGCTTTATGATTTCGTGATTTAGTACGAGAAAGGTATTTTAAAGGCAGACAAAATATATTAATACAGACTTGTTTAAAATTAGGAATAATTTTTTTTATTCTTAGAGAAATCTTTTTTTTTATTTCTTTCTTTTGATGTTATTTTCATTTTATATTTATACAAAGAGGCGAGTTAGGTTTTCAATGACCATCTAAAGGCATTACAGCTGTAAATTATTTAAGGGTGCCTTTATTAAATTCTCTATTACTTTTATCTAGTGGAGTGTCTTTAACAATTTCTCATAATTTAATATCATTAGATTTAAAATCATTTAATTTATATTTAGGATTAACAATTTTATTAGGTTTATTATTTTCTTATTGTCAATATTGAGAGTACTTAATGTTAGATTTTTTATGATCTGACTCCTCTTATGGTTCTATTTTTTTTATAGGTACCGGATTTCATGGACTTCATGTTATTATTGGTTCTACCATCTTAAGAGTAATTCTTATTCGAGATATAATAAATCATTTATTAATAGATTCAATAATTTTTGAGCTAGGAGCCTGATATTGACATTTTGTTGATGTAATTTGAATTATTTTATTTACTGAATTTTATTGATGAGGAAAATAATTTAAAATATTTATTGGTCTACTGTGTTTGATACTATTAATAAATCATCCATCTCCTATATGTCTTACTTTAGTTTTAATTTCTATTATAATTGTTTTTATACTTAAAAGATTGATTATTAGAATTAGAGCTTATTTATTCTTGATTATTTTTATTGGGGGAATTTTATTAATATTATTTTATTTAACTATAATTAGTTCTAATAAACCATCTTGACAGATTAGAATACTAGTTCTGCCCATTATCTTAGTCCCAGACTTTAATACAATTAAAAATTTGAAATTTAGAACTTTGGATTTTTCATTAAAAATACTTGAAGAAAAATCATTTATATTTATAATAATTATATTACTTTTAGGGATAATATTTATTATCAATATTTTTTTAAATAAAATCAGATTTATGCGTCAACTAAAATTTGCTAGTTCCTTCTCATGTTATAAGAGTCCAACTTATATTATTAATTTTTTTTATTATTACTTGTTTAAAAAGAAAATATATTATTATTAGAAATAAAACTCTTAAAGAAGTAAAAATTAAAATTGTTTAGCTCTAAAATAAAGATTTCGACTCTTTGAATATCAGAGCTTCTTAATATTACTTCTTTAATTATCACTTAAAGATTTTTGGAATTAAGAGGAACTAAACTTTGATTTTGACAAAAACATGTGCTTATAACACTAATTTCCTAAAACCTCAAATTAACTAGTATAATTCAAAACATAATAAGTAAAGGTAAAATTTTAATTCAAACTAATGATATAATATGATCATAACGAATTCGTGGAAAACAGCTTCGAACTAAAATTACAATAAATATAAGAATAGTAAGATTAATTCAATTTAATTTAAACCAAAGCATAAAATATAAAACACTTATAAATAAAATGGTTGAATATTCAGATAAAAAAATTATAACAAAGTATAGACTACTGAACTCAGTATTGTAACCTCTAACTAATTCACTTTCTCCTTCAGCTAGGTCTATTGGGGCTCGATGAGTTTCTAAAAAAATTGACATTAAATAAATAATACTTATAAAAAAGGTTAAAAATAAAGAATTAGATATTCTGAATTTTCATGATATTTTTATTTTATCTAAGAAAAAAATTAAGATAAGAACACTAATAATTAGTTCAAATCTTAAAACTTGAGCTAATCTTCGATTTCCACCTAAAAATCTATAGGTAGTCATTGAACTTCAACCCAATATTAACACTATATAAGATGATAATCCAAACATTACTATTATAAATAAAGGGATCAGGATTTTATTGGATCAAACAGTAAAAGGAATAATAATCCAAATTAAAAGTGATAAAAAAAAGATTATTAAAGTTATTAATTTAAAGATTAAATCATGTTTTTTAAAACTAGAAGTAATTGATTTTTTTAGTAATTTTACACCATCTATAATAGGTTGAATAATACCTAAAAATGATAGTTTATTAGGACCTAATCGGATTTGAGATAATGATAAAATCTTTCGTTCTGAAAGAGTGAAAAAAGCAACTGAAATTAAAATTATAACTAATAAAATTAATAACTCTAAGTAAATTACATGAAATTAACAATTTCACATTAACACTTAATATTTTTATATAATCTGAGTATTTTTAACAAATATTGATGATGATAAATGTTCCTCAGGAGGAAAGCATAGTATTGATTCCCCATTGTTAATAGTATTTAAATGAATAGATTTACGATTTCTAATTTTTCTCTCATAAATTATAAAAAATACTCCAAATATTGAAGTAGTTCTAATTCATCTACCTAAAGAACTAAGTGAATGTATACCTAAGTACTCATCTAAATAATCTCCATATCGTCGTGGTATTCCATTTAAACCTATAAAATGATGAGGGATAAATGTTAAATTTACCCCAAAGAATATAGACCAAAACACAGCATATGATAAAATTTTGTTAAATATAATTCCTAGAATTAAAGGAGATCATAAAATAATACCTCTTATAATACCAAATACTGCCCCTATTGACAAAACAAAATGAAAGTGTCCTACAACAAAATAAGTATCATGAAGGAGTAAATCTAATCTAGATCTCCTAAGAGTAATACCGGTTAGTCCACCTAAAGTAAATAAAAATAAAAATCCTAATCCTCATAAAAAAAGGGGATCTAAATCTGATACTGACCCATACAAAGTAGAAATTCAAGAAAACACTTTAATTCCTGTAGGGATAGCAATAACTATAGTTGCACCTGTAAAATATGATCGACTATCAAGATCTAATCCAATTCTGAATATATGATGAGCTCAAACAACACAACCTAATAAACCAATTCTAGTTAAAGCATAAACTATCCCTAAAAATCCGAAGACTGATTTTTTACTTCTTTCAATTGAAGTTAAATGTGAAAGAATCCCAAAAGCTGGAAGAATTAGTACATAAACTTCAGGATGACCAAAAAATCAAAATAAGTGTTGAAACAAAATAGGGTCCCCACCTCCACTAGAAGAATAAAATGCAGTATTTAAATTTCGATCAGTTAATAATATTGTAATTGCTCCTGCCAAAACTGGTAATCTAATAATTAATAAAAAAATAGTGACAATAATTCTTCAAATAAATAAGGGAGTTCGATCCCATTCTATTCCTTTTCTACGTATAACTATACATGTAACTATAAAATTAATTCTCCCTAAAATAGATGAAGCACCCGCTAGGTGTAATGAGAAAATAATTAAATCAATTGTATAATTAGAGTGTCCTTCTCTTCTACTTAAAGGAGGATAAATAGTTCATCCAGAACCAGGACCTCTACCAATATTAAGTCTTATTATAGTTAGTCATAATCTAAAAGGCATAATTCATAGTGAAAACCTATTTAATCGTGGAAAAATTAAATCTAAACATATTATTAAAATTGGTAATATTCAATTACCAAACCCTCCAATTAAAGCTGGTATGACCATAAAAAAAATTATTAGTAAAGCATGAGTAGTTACTCTCGTATTATAAAATAAGAAATAAAGATTTCTAAAAGTTCAATTAATTATCATATTTGACAATCTTAAACGAATAATTATTCTTATTGATACTCCTATAACACCTCTTCATATTCTTAAAATAAAATATATAGATCCAATATGTTTGTGGTTTACCCTCGACAGGTAAGTACTGGTACTTTTAAT